TCAGGAAAGACAAGAAAATTTCAGGGTAGCAAATATTCTCTAGAATTTCTCGTAGATTCGAACCCATAGCTGCTGATAGAACTAGAATAGATACTTTCTGTTTCCTACTCACACGAGCCCATATCCTTGCTTTTCTATCAATCTCTAATTCGAATCTTCCCCCCCAATCAGATATTATGGTGCCTGTATAGACCGAAATTCCGTTATGGCCCAATTCTGACCGATAATAGATACCGGGACTTTGCAATATTTGATTGATGACAATTCTGTATATTCCGTTTACTATAGAAGTTCCCAAAGAATTCATTAGAGGAATGTTTCCAATAAAAATAGTTTGTTCCTGCATGTCCCCTCGGCTTTTCCAAATTAATCCTGCGGATACATATAATTCAGAAGAATACGTGAATGATTCATATACAGCATCTCTTTCTTTTAGCAAGGGTTCTACCAATTGATATGTTTCCACAAATAATTGAAATTCAATTTCTTGATCTGTATCTTCAATTTTTGGAAACTTATAAAGCTCTTCTGTTAAGCCCTGATCAATGAACCTACAAAATCCTTCAAATTGTATCTGATTCAACCCAGGTATTGTAGACATTCCTGCATTTCCATCTCCGAGCATTTTGAATTTCCCATTTATCAAAAAATCCCATTCGTTTCTCATTCTGCATCGATTCATATGATTCGATGCAGAATGCTGGAATTTAGATTCTGTTTACTGAATCGCATGAAATTTTACCCAACTCCATATAGATGGAATGTATGAAATACGTATGAACGGGGGAAAAAGGATGATTTTATACTTAATAAAATTGGAATTTCTAAGAGACAGATCCAAATGGAAAGGAAGCGATAAATTCCACTTAGACTTACGGAGTTTTGTATAGAATCAAAAAAATAATTCAATTTATACCATTATTATGATATTCCAATCCGTTAGGATACCAGAAAAATAAACGTCGTGATTTGATCTATTCGCTAAGATAAAGACATAAGAATCAGACACAATATACCAGCGTAAAGCTCATTTTTTTAGCACTTACCTTTTTCGTGGATTCCACTGTTCAAAAAATGATTTGCGAAGAACCCCCTTTTTCTTTTTTTAGTCGAATTTTTAGAATAGGATTGAAGTGCGTAAGACGGCTTGTATTTAGTAAACCCGTGCCGATATAGCTATCTATATATACATCGCCCCCCTTTATTGCATAGTTCGCTTCGGGACAGCGCATGTCGTGCTCTATCAAAATTTCGATTTTCTCTTCAATCTAAATTGCAGTACGACAATTTTCGGAAAATTCCCTATAGAGAGGCATCAGACACAGATAAGATAACCAATAAGCTAGCCGCGAAACGATTTATGTTTGGGGTTTACATATACTCATAATTGCTGTTATAATTGAAATGGAGAAGGCTTTTTTTATAGAAAAAACCAATATTGATTAGGTAGGTATCAATTTTGATTTTCTTCTATCATTAGGAAACAAAATTGACAATTTCAATTTCAATCCAAGAGTTGGTCACGAATTTTCAGTCACTAGTTAATGGTTCCAATTTGTCCTTAATTTTGGCTTTTGTGACTGAAAATGCACATTTCTTTTTTCATTTTTCAATAGAAAAAAAGAAAGAGAAAAGAGAGGTATTAAGATGTTGTGTGAGATACTATAAAATCAATTGAAGAACCGGAGCCGATCCAAAAAAAGGACATATTTTTTTTAGGCAAGGAATTAAGAAAAACGAGATTTTATATGGACGTACACAAAAAAAAGAAAAGACATTGAGTACCCCCCCCCCAAACAAAACAAGCAAAGGGGGAATTTTTTAATCTATTTTGTATCGTTTTGGCGGCATGGCCGAGCGGTAAGGCGGGGGACTGCAAATCCTTTTTCCCCAGTTCAAATCTGGGTGTCGCCTGATCAACAAACGATAAGACTCGCAATCCCTTATTCTGCTTGGCTGGTCTAACTCGCCGAATCTTTTCCAGCAAAGTACGCGACTCTTGACATTTTCGTGATTCGAAATAGCTGGGGTTTCTGTTCTTTTTTTTTTTTCTGTTCCTTAAACTTAAAGTGCTGTTAATCCTTGCATTTAGGATTCACGGAAAGATTATAGTAGTAGAAGCGCTTTCATATCAAATCAAGAGTTACCGATTTATTTCCACTGCTAATTGCTAATGCAGGGTCTACTGACCGGGTCTTGAATTAGATTGAAAAGCCCGAGGGAGAATCGAATTAATCGTTATGGAAGGGGCGGGAGATACTTTGTATGCAGTATACAGACTCATAAGAGTCTATGAATGCACGGGCATTCAATCAATATTCGATTGGACGGATAATTGGCTTTTACTTAATGATAATAAAGGGCAACAAAAAAAACGAGGAGTTCTTATTATTACTACAGATTAGGTAACACTCCCTTTGATACTTCCAAAGAAAAGTGCGACTGTGTATTTTGTTTCATTTTTCCGGATTCTACTAGAAATCATATACGAACTTGTTCTAAGTGGATTTATTGGAGCGTTTCATATTTAGTGGAGTCTTTCATCAAGGGCGTTGGGCCAGAATCCCTTTTTGACTCTGCGCCAGTGATTCCACTATTATTAGGAAACAATAATGGAATAAATTCTTCATATTCATAGAGATAGGGGACATAATTCACATGGATATAGTAAGTCTCGCTTGGGCTGCTTTAATGGTAGTCTTTACATTTTCCCTTTCGCTCGTAGTATGGGGAAGAAGTGGACTCTAGAGATACTACTAATTGAGTTGGGGAATCAAACTGTATCACTTTTTTTATAGATCGTTCTGCAAAGCCTTTTTAATTCTATTAATTATTAAATAATTAATAGAATAATTAAATTCAGTAATTTAATTCCATTTAGAATTTCGAAATTGAATTAATCAAAATACCTTCATTTCGGAATTCTATTGGCTTGGATTCTGGCGAGGTAATTGTATTCGATTCTATTATGAATAGAATACAATTCATAATATATATGAATAATGCTCTTTCAGAATCCAAATCAAACCTATATTTCCAAAATTCCCCTCTTTCTATTTTGAAAGGAAGGGGGATACAGATCATAGGAATTTTATTCCAACCGAAGTCTTCCTAGATTTTCTATTTGGTTTTTCTGAACCGGCCCTTGCCAGAGTTCTCTATGGACAATGGGGAAGAACGCGGAAAACCGGACCCCCCTTTTTTTTTATTGGACTGTTCAAAGAGAAAAGAAAGGGTTCACGATTTAATTTGAATAGTTAATAATAATAAGATTGTGCCTTGGTCAAGTCACATATTTCGCACTTACCACCGATTTTATTATTTTTTATTATTTGAGTATTTTAGAAATTTGCTTTCTGCTATGCTTTATTGACCCGTTTCATATCATGGCTCCAGGGTTGACAATCGCCGGGGTACCCCTTTTTGAAATCGGAAGAAGTTATAGAATAGAACTCCTTGGATCATCTGTCAACCGCTCAATCAACGACTTCTTCGGAATGCTAAAAAAAACGATTACTTTATTTCTTTCCTATTTCATTTTCTTTTATTAACTTGATTTTCTTTTAGTAATATATGCCCAAATTTTTTTTTCTTTCATCGATTTGATTCTTTTTTTAATGTATACCGAGATTCATATTGAAAATAATCAGAAATAAATCAATTTGAAAATCGTAAGAGCAGCCTTTCGATTATTTCAGATTGATTGGAATGAACAAAAAGAAAATACAAATAGACGAAGCAAAGAAATAGAATTGAGATACTATGTATCTATTAACATATATAAGGATCCATATCCATATTGTAGATTGATCTCTATTCAGTTTCTATCTTTATACATAAAAATAATAAAAATAGATAGTATGGTAGAAAGATTCATATATGAATCTTTCTACCATACTATCGAATCTCATAGGCTACTGCTGATTCTAGTCCGTTGGTTTCATTTAAGACTAAGACATGAAATTGAATTTTTTTTCTTAAATCCTTGATAAGAACTAAGAAGTCAAGTTTCGTTCAAATTAATCACTTTGACTGACCGTTTTTACGTATATTATAAGCAAAAACGCAGTAGGAACTAGAACGAACAGTGTAGTAGCAATAAATGCGAGAATATTTACTTCCATAGTCTCATCGTTTGGTTTTTTTTTTTTACTTCGCAATAACTCGGGATTTAATCCCATAGAGATGATAACCCTTTCGCTTGTAAATTCAATGGGATGAATTACATTTCGATGATAGCGAATGGGATCAATATCATGAATAACAATATTTGACTGTCAAGTCGATTCATCGTCGAGAATTCAATAGTATAACATAGGCAGCTCTTTTATCCACACACCAAATACAAACTTTGATTCCTGATTCAATCAAAAGAATTCCTTTACTTTAATACTAATACTTTTTTAATACTAATACTTTTTTATTTACCAGTCTTTTCCAGTCTGTCTTTTCTATAATCGACCGCCTTACTTGTACAACCCCCTAACCGCTTTACACTTTCCTTGTTTACAAAGGGTTTAGAAAAAAACCAAACAAACAATCGAAACGAAATAGAAAAAGAAAAAGGGAAGGGGTTAAGTTCGAAACCCCTTTTCATTTTTTTTTTTTCAAGAAAATTATATCATTAAAAAAAAAACGAAAAAGAAGTGTGATAAAGACGAGTCCCAGTAGAAAAGAATCGAATATTTCATAAAATTGACTATTTTATTTAGATTTATTTCGAGTTTATTCTTCTTTGGCAATACGCTTAAAAAAGATTATTCATTCCCTCTTCGGGAGGGGTTGGCGCCTTGCTTGATCTTTATTTTATTAAGAATATCATCCCCCCTCCCTTGGATTAGTACTAGAACGTATCCCTCAAAAGTTCGGCGTGAAATTTGAATGAGATAAATTCTTTCAAATTCAAACTAGTAATTTAAGTTAGCCAAACTAGAAACCAGAAAAGAAGATACTTTGAATCTTAATCTTAAAAGTATTCTATCAAAGTAACGATCTTAAATTCAGTTGTGTATACGCTCCCGGGAACGATATGGTACTCGATTCCATTCCATACACAGATGGGGGACAGTCAAAAAAACCAGACCCCCTACGGTAGCTCTTGGAATCCTGAATATGATGCTACCAATAATTGTAGCAATTCGCACATGTCTCTTTCTCATCAATCGGTACTGGTTGATGAGAAAGAGAAATGAAAAAGAAAAAAGAGCAAAGGAGAGCAGTAGGCATGAAATTCTACCATTTTATTTTGCCCCAGTTTAACAGAAACGGCGAGATATATTGATGTTTTTTTTTTATTGGATTTGGATCCGTCGGGACTGACGGGGCTCGAACCCGCAGCTTCCGCCTTGACAGGGCGGTGCTCTGACCAATTGAACTACAATCCCGGGGCGGTAAAATGTACCGAATACCTATTTTTATGATTTCATTCAAACAATTTCATTTATATTTAGATAAATATCGACGTGTTGGAACCGAGACGTGAGTGAGATATTGATATACACACGGATATACACTTTAGTGAGAGCGGCACGGATTCCTTTCGTTATTGCCAAATCAATTGATAATTCGTTTTTCAATGTCCCAATGAAAAAAAAGAGTCTTTTTTTGCGTTACTTTATTCTTTTCATTAGACTTTATGCTTTCGATTTCATGATCCTGATATGAATCTAGATCATTATTAGCAAGATCAGAATTTATGGGAACAAATAAATGGAGCAAACAAAATAAATAAATAGCGGTAGGGATCTATCGGAGAATTGGACTCTTTTTATTCTTGAGTCTTTCGTATCTGGCATTTCTGGAAAACAAAGGGGGTTATATCATTTCCTGGTGGATCAGCGAATTATTGGGCCGAGCTGGATTTGAACCAGCGTAGACATATTGCCAACGAATTTACAGTCCGTCCCCATTAACCGCTCGGGCATCGACCCAGGAAGAATAAAGTCTAGGCTTATTTATAATCCACGATCAACTTCCTTTCGTAGTACCCTACCCCCAGGGGAAGTCGAATCCCCGCTGCCTCCTTGAAAGAGAGATGTCCTGAACCGCTAGACGATGGGGGCATATTTGCCCGACTGCCATCATACTTAGTATGAACAGTTTTTTGAAATTGTCAATATAATGGAATGGGATGACTAACTCTAAAGTAAAGGATCTTTCCACCTTTTCTGATCCCATACCAATAGCATTTTTTGATTCGTCCATCAATCGCTCATTCTAATCGCCATTCTAGTCTAAAATCGAAATCTATTATAGAAATTGCTATAAATAATAATAAAAATAAAAATAGGCCGAAAGACGAAAGTAGAGGACTCTTTTGGGAAGTGATTGATCCGACATAAAAGAAGATTTTTTCTTCATTTCTTCCACTTAACTTTCATTCATTTATCCACTCCTTGGTAAGATGAGATCGGACTATTCCTATATCGCCCTAAGCTGGGAAATTAACAAATGAGAAATCCGAAAATCTGGGAACGGGGATTAAGATTAACAAGTTATCAATTTTTTTTTTTTTTTTTTTTTTTCTCTAAAATTTGGGTTCGGGGAACAAACAGAATCTCTTTATCACATGTGAAATCTGGTGGATCTATGTCGAATTGGTAGGTCCATGTATCCATGTATCAATCAAATAAGTTTCGTTCCGTTCTGATGGGGTCAGATCAATTTAAGTCAATTCCATTAGGGTCGGTCTTGAAATTAGGGTCGGTCTTGAAACACTTCATTTCATTGATATTTATCAAATCCAATATCAATAAACCCGGGTTAACCGATACTTATACTTATTACTTATTAAGTAAATTAAGTAAATCAAAATTATCGTTCCCCTAGGTGACACTCGCCGCTATGAGTCTACTGCATATAATTATAATATATATATAGATAGATATAGATCTATCTTATCCGCCTAGTGACGCCTTCAATAATTGAATCCAATTGCCCTTTTAACTCAGTGGTAGAGTAACGCCATGGTAAGGCGTAAGTCATCGGTTCAAATCCGATAAGGGGCTTTTTGGCCTTTTTCATAAATATAAATAAAGTAAAGTGGTAATATTCATATTGAAACGGGAATAAAAATTGTGTTGATTTGTAATAAAAAAAGTAACCAACTGGATAATAATGTAATTATAAACTTTCGAATTTAATGATAATACGTTATCCTTATAATGAGTTAGAATATAGTAATTAATGAGTTAGAATATAGTAATTAGAATAGTAATTCTACTTCTAAAAGAAAGTTGCTAAAAGAAAGTTGAACGCTTGTTTATTATAATGAGTAATGTGAAGTCGTCTCTTCGATCACCAAATATTTTTCTTTTCCATTATTCCAATCTAATCTATTGTAAAGATTCGAAATCAACAAAATAAAAAGTAAGTGGACCTAACCCATTGAATCATGACTATATCCACTATTCTGATATTCAAATTGCAAATTCGATAGCTATGAAATTCGAACAGTAGATTTTTTTTATTTGATATTTCTTTGGACTCCGCAAGAATCCG